ACTTTGGATACAAATCACGAGAATTTATATTTTTCCTCGAATTTGTCATTGAGAGGTAAAGAATTAAATCCTTTTAAGAAATAAAGTTTTTTATCGGAATATGAATCAAACCGAAAGATCCCTTAACTTTTTAAGGGAGTTACTAGAACGAATCACACTTTTACCACTAAACTATACCCGCCACAATGCTATTATTATATAAAAAGGGCCTTTTGTCGAAGAGGGAGAATTTGGGGTAATCAATACAGGATCATAAAATAATTATGAAAATGGGAGGGTTGACGTTTTCGAGGGGATTCCAAAAAAAAAAAGAATTCATAAAAAAAAGAGGTCTAATTTAAATAACTAAATAAAAAGTTATATACTTTTCTTTTGCTAGAGGCGTTTTGATAGAGACAATTCGCCAAAACCGCTGAAATCATAACAAAAAAGCGCATTGTGTAAAAATCCATAGTTTCTTTTTTTTATTCCAGTAAGAGTAAGGTCCTCACAAATAACTAAATTAAATAAGGAAGAAAGAATAATAAGAAATGCCGTATTGATATTGATGTTATATTCTATAATAAGAAAAAAGAATGGAAATAGTCCTTCGTCTTTTTGTTGTTGCTTTAATAGCAAACCTACCCTTTTTTTCAAATAAGAGAAACTTAGCTAGGATTCGTTGGAACAAAAAAAGGCCCGGCTAGGTTCTTACCAGGCCAGGCCGAGCGAATAAAAAAAAAAAGGGTCCTTTCAAAGGGGTCGTCTTTATTTTTCCTTCTGTTTTTTTATAGTGAATCTTCCGAGCCCTTACTTCAACTAAATAAAAGTTGTAGATATAATATAGATAAGCTAAATAAAGAAAAATTTTTTCAATACTTATTTCTTGTGTAATGTAACATAGTAATTGTCTTTTTCAATTGGGAGAGATGGCTGAGTGGACTAAAGCGGCGGATTGCTAATCCGTTGTACGAGTTATTCGTACCGAGGGTTCGAATCCCTCTCTTTCCGTTTTTGTTGATGACTTGATATTTTATTTCTCTTTAAAATTGCGACAATCGTGTTTTTGTTTCCTAGTTAAATTAAAGTTAAATTAAATATGTGGAATAGATAAAAAAAATCCTAAGAAAATTGAAAAATCAAGCAAGTAAAACGAAAACCCCTTTTTATTCTTCACGTCCCGGATTACGCCCCGGATCATTAGATAGGAATCCAAAGATAAATAGAGAAACAAAGAATATAACTACTGTGTAAACGAAAAGTTTGAGAGTAAGCATTACACAATCTCCAAGATATTTTTTTGGAAAAAATGAGAAAAGAGAATAGATCCTCCGTTTTTTTATAACAAATATTTTGACACCAACAAATGAAGGGCTTTATCGAAACATAAAAGAATTTCACAGAAATTAAAATTCAGTTGTCATAAGAGTCTTTCAGTACTAAAAAATTCTTTCATACCTCCGATTCGATTGGGGACCCTAACTTAACCCTTATTAGGGTCTTTCAAAAGGGCAGAATGGGGAATACAGGGTGAGCCGGATTTGGATTTATCGCAGCTATCCAATCAAGAATTTAAAGGTTTGAATTGAAGGTTCATAGTGTAAGACTTATTTGATCCTATTCTTTTTTATAATTTTTCTCGAATAAATCATGAATTTTCTAGGATAATAAATAGAATATAATTATAATATATATTAAGGATATCATCGAAAACTTACAGCAGCTTGCCAAACAAAGGCTAAGAGAAAAAAGAACAAAGGTATGACTGGCATAAGATCTACGATTGGATTCAAAAAAGCATAGGCCTCGGGCAATTTGGCGAAGAAAAGACTACTCGAATAAACGGCAGAAGTAAGACAGATACAGATCAAACTAAAGATATTAAGCATAACAGACATTTTGTTCTTGTAGATAATTGCATTTTGATTGAGTTATTGATATAAGGAAAAATGAAGTAAAGTAAGGTAGACAAAAATCCTTCTTTTTCTTTGAACCGACCCAATCAAAAATTCTCCAATTCTCAAACAAAGGAGAATAGAAGAAATCATACTTTCATAGAATATCTTAATTGAATTCTATGTAATGATCAATGAATTCAGCTGAATTCTATATCTACAGGCGTAAAAATACTAGCAAGAATCTACTCTATTCTATAAAGATTTTTTATAGATATTTGCCCTGGAATTGACTAAGACCCAATAATTATATTATTATTTCTGAGTATAGAATGGAAATCTAAATGGGGCGTGGCCAAGTGGTAAGGCAACGGGTTTTGGTCCCGGTATTCGGAGGTTCGAATCCTTTCGTCCCAGGCATATACATTGGAAAGGTTTCTTTTGATAAAAATGTTCTGTTTAAATGATTAATGCCTTATTTTGGATAGAATTATTGGATAGAATTTTCTTTTTTTTTCCCAAACCGAACTAACGGAATTGAGTGCAAATGACATGCAGATATAATTAAAAATTTTTGTTTGTGATTAACAAGGTACTGTGGGAACATAGGTCACACGTTTTTTGAATTCAACTAACTAAAGTATGTCGGATTTTTCATCATATGTTCATTCCCTTCATATTGAAGGGGTTTATCTTAGCTACTTAATTTGAAGAAAACCTTACGTCTCATCTATTTTTGAATTTTCAACAATACATTTTATTTTGAATTAGAATAAGAAAGAACCTTTCTTCCCTATCTCTTATTCTCTAGCCATTAAACTTAAAAGAGGTGGCCGAATTATTCGGATTCTAAACAAGAGGTAAGTTATTACATTCAATTAATGGGTTGGGGGTAAACAAAAAAATACATAAAAAATGATGAAATGCTTAGCTTAGCTTAACATTATATGTATTGTTATTATCTGATTTCGTTCTATTTCAGTGACAATAGTCTTTCGTTTTTTGTGAAAAAAAATCCCTTATAAATTCAAAAAGTTCCTTTTTTTATGGAATATCCATAATAAAGACTGTAGTTCTGTCTATCTGATAGGTCCGAAAAATCCCAATTCATCTTTTTAATAAAATTCGAATAAATAATTCATCTTTTTAATAAAATTCGAATCGAAAGAACAAGTACTTAAATCTTCTATTATATGAGTCTTTTTTATCTATCTCATATAAAAACGGGGTTTTTGTTCAATCCACTTATCTGTTTTAAATCGTTGATGGTTCAATTCGAAAAGAAACAGATATTGATCTTTTTTTGATGATCAAAAATTTAGTCTTTACTGTACTGTAAAACTTTTTTCATAATGATGTTGAAATAGGAAACTTTTTAGATTAGAAAAATTTTTAATGATTGCTTATTCTGAGTTGAATCTTTGGCATTCAAAGAAGTGAGAGATGGGTCATATTGAGTAACTTTAAATAGTAAAAAAATTAATTTCTTCGTATTATTTCTATATTTCTTTTCGTTTTTTTTATAAAAAGTGTTGCATTCCTACAATAACATACAATAATAGTTGGGATCTTGCTAAGATTACTTTAGAAAACTTTTTGCCATCTTTGTTTTGTATAGAAGAAACTAAGTATAGATTATTATGTTTATGTATAGACGGAACCAATGACTATTCATGATTCCATAAGTGAATCAATCCCATACGGGTTCCAAATAAGAGGGATGTTATGGTAAAACTTCGTTTGAAACGATGTGGTAGAAAGCAACGTGCGACTTGAAGGACACGATCCGGCGTGGATTTTTATTCTTACATCCGCCATCTTTTCTAAGAATGAAGGTGCTTTTGGCCCGACATCTGGTCTGTTTCACTAGAATCCCCCCTTTATGGTGGGTTTTAATGAATATAGTACATGGTGGAGCTCGGGTAGAAATTAAAGTATTGATTTATCTTTTAGGGGGCAAGAATCTAGGGTTAATACCAATCAATAAATTGGAACAACTTCGTAAGTATATCATCAATATAGAAATCGAAAGGATCTGATTCGGTCAAGTTTTCAATAGAAATCGAAAGGATCTGATTCGGTCAAGTTTTCAATGAAAAAGTAAAATTTGTTGGAATTGAGAAAACTCTTTCGATGCAAAGTGTATCGCGTGGGAATCGACTGTTTGTATGATTCTTTGATATTTTGATATAAAGAAATCACAAAAGGGGTATGTTGCTGCCATTTTGGAAGGATTAAGAAACACCGAAGTAATGTCTAAACCCACTGATTTAAAACAAAGAAAAGAGGATCCCAGAACAAGGAAACGCTGTTTTTAAATTGTCTCAATAACTAGATTCTAATAAAGAATAAAAAAGGATTCTATTTTAAATGAGATAAAAAAAAGGGGGGTTAAAGACCATTCAAAAAAAAAAATTGCCTAAAGATTTTTATCTTTTAAGCTATTTGAGAATTATCCAACTTGAGTTTTGGGTACAAATGATTTTGTATTTTCTCAGTAAGGACAAATAAAAAAAGAGTTAAATCTAAGTCTAATTGATTTTTTCAACTCGTTTGCCATTCATTAGAATTCAATACGTAGACAAAACTGCAAATCCTTTTTCTCGAGCCGTACGAGGAGAAAACTTCCTATACGTTTCTAGGGGGGGTCTTGTTCATTTACTTAGATCTATCCCAATGAGCCGTCTATCGAATCGTTGCAATTGATGTTCGATCTCGAAGAGAAGGAAGAGATCTTCGGAACGTGGGTTTTTATGATCCGATAAAGAATCAAAGTTATTTAAACGTTCCTGCTATTCTATATTTCCTTGAAAAGGGCGCTCAGCCTACAGGAACTGTTCGGGATATTTTAAAAAGGGCGGAGGTTTTTAAGGAGCTTGGTCCTAATCAAACTAAATTCGATTTTCAATTAAGGAAATAAAGAAAAGGGGCAGTAATTCTTATAAAATTTTGTATAACTTTTATATATTCTTTTACTTTTCTTTATTTATCCTTTTTTCTTTTGGGGTTCTATTCGTATCTATTTTTCTATGTTCTATAACGACAAAACCTGAGTTGCTTGATCTTAGAAATATACAATTCTGGTAGTTCCTTCAATCGGGCGGTTTTCGTTGGAACTCTACTAAT